GGAATTTTTAGATAAAACACCATACATCAATGAGAGTTTAATTCGAAAAGTTTCTAGGAGGTATGAAAGTATTTCTAAAAAAAAAAGAGGACCTATACTTTACTTTGATTCTTTCTTTGCTTTGCCATTTTTTTTTTTATGAACCATATGCATTCAAAAGTGCGCGTATGGTTCCTAAAAGGGATAAAATTTTATCCTAATCAACCGACTTCATCGAGAAAGATTACTTTTTTTAGGAGACTCCATAGAGGACGAACTAGCAAATCAAGTTATGGGGCTCATGCTATTTCTCAATATAGAGGATAAGGACTTAGAGCAATGGTTATTTATAAACTCACCTGGCGGGTGGATAGTACCCGGAGTAGGCATTTATGATATGATGCAACTTGTGATACCAGATGTAAATACAGTATGTATGGGAGTCGCCGCTTCAATGGCATCTTTCGTTCTGGTCGGAGGCGAAATTACCAAACGCTTAGCATTCCTTCGCGCTTGGCGCCAATGTATCTTTAACTTTAGTTGAGAGGTTGAGAGAAAGCTTTTTTAGAAATGAAATAAAAAAGTAAAGTTATAAATGACATAAGAAAGTAATGAAGACTATATGCCTTAGCCGGGTAAAATGAATAAGACTACTGAGTAACAATAGCATGGCATTCCAATTCGGTATGAACATACCCATATGGTTTTTCATAACGTGAGATTGTGTATCGGGGGAGCTGGCTTAGACAAAATATCTTTCCGATCAAGGAATACCTCTGAATATCTCTCAGCAATTCATTTTAGTGTCGCAAATATTTTAGGTTTCACGCGACAAATGATTTTGCCAAATTTATGTTATCGAAGAGTACTAAAGAGTACTAAAAAAAAAAAAAAGAAACTTTGGGATTGCTCGATCTCATATGAGTTAAATTCCCAAATAACCAAAGCACGGAAGCAACGGAATCATCATACTCCTTTTTCACTCTCCCAAAAGCAAGGATGTTAAATGGGCGGATAATTTCTGGATCCAATAGATCTTTTTTTCCCGTGGAAGGGAAAAAAAATCCCATTGTGGAGCCGTATGCAATGCCCAAAAATTGCCTGTACGGTTGTTGAATTTTATCTATATTGGATTGTCGTTTTATCAATCTATATTGTCGTTTGCTTCTATTATATATATACTCCGCTTCTTCTTATTCTTTAGCTCTTTCCTTTACCCGATAGAAGATAGAGGGACCTTTCATTATTTCATTATGTTATATCATCAGGGTAATGATGCACCAACCTGCTGGTACCTTTTATCAGCAAGAAATACCAGGATATACGCTAGAATCGAGAGCAATTTCAGAGTTTCGCGACAGAATCGTAAAAATATATTCCGTACGAACACAACAACCCCACTGGGTTATAGCCGCCGACCTGGAAAGAGATACTTTTATGGACGCAAGCGAAGCCAAAGAGTATGGAATTATAGATCTTATAGCAGAATCAGTCCTAAATACCGGCTAAAATACCGGGGAGTTAAGTAAAATTTACCCCACCACCGAATTTACACCCCGGATTTACATTGTCCTCTAAGATTCGCACTCATGAAACAAAATACGTTAGCATCTTAGAACCAAGGAAACAGAGCCAACGCCCCAATAGAAATGTCGGTCTACTTCCATTCCATTCGAGGATCCTAAAGACATCGATCGTATTGTTGATCTCTTATCTTGTTCGTTTACAGATTCGGAATGAGAAATTATTATCCCGATCCATCCGAACTAAAAAAAAGGGTATAAAAAATATCGTTATTACTTTTTATTGATGAGTTTAATTCAAGGATTTCGAGTTCTAATTTCATAAATCGATTTTTGGGGGGAGGGTTACTAGGAGGGGATAAGGATAATTGGTAGGTTCAATTCCTAACCGGATGATTATGTTTTTTTTTTCTTCTAGTATTAAATAGAAGAAAAAAAAAACATAATCATCCGGTTAGGATCGATCTAAACCAGCCCATTTTGTATATGATTCAGCATGCCAACTATTAAACAACTTATTAGAAACACAAGACAGCCAATTAAAAATGTCACAAAATCCCCCGCTCTTCGGGGATGTCCTCAGCGTCGAGGAACATGTACTAGGGTGTATGTGCGACTCGTTCAAATCATAAGATAAGCTGGAACAAAAGAAAGAAAACGCTTTTTCCAGTATCAATGACCAGTACCAATGAATAGGATGGAATTTTTCCATTCACTATCTAACAAAAGACCTACATTGTGTATGAAATTTATGGTTTCTATTGGTGCAAATCCAATCACCTTAATTGTAGATGATAAGCAACTCCCAGTGGTAGCAAATGGTTGTCCATTAAGCGGGGGAATTGGTATTTAGGAAGCAGAAAAATTATGCTCTCACTCTTGCAAGAACGGACTAACAGGGTCAGCTACCTAGCCAACTTTCATAATTAAATGCCGTTACTGTATGAGTAGATCTCATTGTGAAAAGATCTATTATTGGATAATTCATGGGTAGAGTCAAAGAATGTGAACTGTACAAGTTACTAATAACATTGATTGAATGGGGAAGGAGCTCCGGTGTATAGAGAGGACCTCACCGTTTACGAAGTAACCATAGAAACGAAGGAACCCACTATTTATTTATAAATTTCCCTTTACTAGGTATTTCGACTTTAATACAATACTCTATTTATACTCAATTTGAAATTTAATATTTTTGGATACCTAGTATCAATACAATTTCTTATTTCGAGGTGAAATGCCCGTAAAAAAAAATCGTGGTTGGGAAGGTCAGAGCAGCAAAAGCCATTGGAATTTGTATTTTATACATCGGAAGAATCCGTTTTGTTATTAATAGACTAGGAAAGGCGAGAGGGATGACTGAAAGAAAGAAAAAATAAATTAAGTTATTCATCAAAGTTTATTTTGCTTCAATGACCAGAACTAGACGAGGGTATATAGCTCGTAGACGTAGAACAAAAACGCGTTTATGTGTATCAACCTTTCGAGGGTCCCATTCAAGACTTATGCGAACTGCTATTCAACAAAGAATTCGAGCTTTGGCTTCTTCTCATCGGGATAGGGGAAGCCAAAAGATAAATTTTCGTCGTCTGTGGATCACTCGAATAAATGCAGTAATTCGCGAGAACGGGGTATCCTATAGTTATAGTAGATCCATAAATAATCTGTACAAGAGACGGTTGCTTCTTAATCGTAAAATTCTTGCACAACTAGCCATATCAAATACAAATTGTCTTTATACAATTTCCAATGAGATCATTAAATAAGGAGATTTATTGGGGGAATTCATCGGAATGCTTTAAAGGGAGGTCCCCCGGAGAATGAACTCCGGGAAGGGAGAGTAAAAAGAAATAGGATTATTATAAAGTAGTCAAAATAACTGAATGCGTTTCCATAAAAAAAGGTTTCTTCTTCATTTTTGAATTTTGATTCAATCAATTGAGAAATAGACCTATTTCTTTCTGGTTCGAGTACCCGTAGTTCGAGGAGTATACTTAGTTCTATTCGCAGATTCTTCATTACGAAGAAAAGGTAACGAAGATAAAGTACGAGCTTGTTTTATAGCAATAGTAATTAATCGTTGTTGTTTCAAAGTCAATCTATTCACTCGTCTAGATAATATTTTTCCTTGCTCACTAATAAATCGACTAATTAAACTTATGTTTCTATAATCAATTCGATCCCCCGGTCCAATTGGGGGCAAACGCCTACGAAAAGATCGCTTGGATTTAAGAAAAAGCTTGGATTTTTCCATGGTTTATTCCTTATCTCTAAAATCCTATTTCTTAATTCTCATTTTGGATTTGACGGAAATAGGAGTTGATTGGTTTATTTGTTTATTTTTTAATTATATGTTTATATGTAATTTTTCAAAATTTGTTCCCCTTTCTTGAATCCTGAAGGGAAGGTACACGCGGTTTTCTTTGATCTATTTCTTTATCTCCCCATGAATCATATGTTTGTAACAATAGGGACAGAATTTTCTCAATTCCAGTCGACTAGGCGTATTGTGTCGATTCTTTTGGGTAATATATCTGGAAATGCCTGGTGATTCCTTATTACTATCCTTTCGACAACTGTTACATTCCAAAATAACTGTTATTCTGACATCTTTACCCTTCGCCATGAACCTAACCTCCTTTGAATTTTGGATTCACTCAATTCTTTTCTTTCATTTTCGATCCGAAACAAAAAAAAAAAAAAGAAGTTGCTGACCTGAAATCCTATTATGAAAGATTTTGTTACAATCACTAGAGAAAAAGAAAAATAAGTAATACAATGATTTCTAACTATTAATTATTTAGATAGAATCTCGGTATAGTAATAGTATTTCATTTAAGTATCTTGTATAATTTTGTTGCCCTCTATGATTTTAATATATTAATATAATAATATTAAATTAATTCGAGCCTGAGCCCTAATTTCGATGCGGTTGAACCCACTTTTTTTTTTTTCTTTAATCCTCAAAAAAATGACAAAAGAGCAAAACAAAGAAAGGAAGAGAAAGGGAGAGGGATTCGTCAGAGAGAATTTAGCGTATCTCTAATCTTTTTAAGACCTTCCTATGTCAATAACTAGAATGAAAAAAATGGGAATGTCAACGCATCCGGGAATAAACGATTGATCTCTATCAATAAACCTGCTAAAGACCCAAACCATAGAGTACCTAGCACAGGTGCCACAGAAAGATATGTTTTTAGATTTCGCATTGAAAAGCCTCCTTTTTTTGTAATACATATATGATCATATGCATATGTAGTTAAGGATCGCTTGTATTTGTACGCGAAATTCTTAACTAAAATAGATATATAAAACAACCCAGTAGATGAGATTTTCCTTTCCTTACAACAGAGAAAAGGGCGTTTCCCTCTTTCGGAGCATTGCCGATAAAGATTTATTTATATGTTGGGTTTACTATGTCTATAATGTATATAATTTTTTTATTTATTATATGTTATATGAGCCATGAGAAAAAAAAAAAAGAATAAATGGCAAGAG